GACGATCCCTATAGAAAAGAGGGGGTTATATTATAACAATCTTTCTAGTTACTTCGTTCTCTATTTCTATTTGAAAGAATCCTTAGGAAAAGCATTTTGTTTCCACCGAGCTAAAAAAATTTGTCGATGTCTCTAGTAAACCAAAGTCATTGTTTAATAGCTACTTTGCTTCAATTTCCCTAATACAAATTCAAAATTAAAGATTTAGTTACGATTAGAAATACACTTTCTATCTTTATCCATGGATTCTTTATTTATACTCATTCAATTAGAAGTATTCATCCAATTAATAAAAATTATGTTTCATAATTTCATAATCCAATTTTTCAATTTTTAATTGATTCTTGGATACAAATCACGAGAATGTATATTCTTCCTCGAATTTTTCATCGAGAGGTAAAGGATTTAATCCTTTTAAGAAATAAAGTTTTTGATCGGAATGAAATATTAATCAAACCGAAGGACCCCTTAACTGTGTAAGGGATTTTCGAACGAATCACACTTTTACCACTAAACTATACCCGCTACAATCCGATTATTGTATATAAATGAATCTTTTGTCGAACAATAAAGTTGGTCGTAATAAAAAGTAAAAAGAAAATAAAGAAAAGATAGGATCATAAAATAATCATGAAAATTAGAGCGTTTACGTGTTGTATCAGAGAACCTAATGAAATTGGGAAAAGATAATTTATTTAATTTAGTTAATTTAACTAACTAAATTACAAGTGTTTTTTGCCGGAGGTTTTTGACCTAGACGTCTCGACAAAACTACTTAAGCTATAACATACATGAAAATGGATTGTGCAAGAATCCACAGTTCCTTTTTTATTATTTATTTACTTTATTACTTTTATTCCAGTACAGTAAAGTAAATAAATTTTAAATAAAAAATATAAAAAATTGAAGATAAAGATAAGAAATGACACTTTGATTCGATATCATTTGATTCTATATCATAGAAATATAAATATTTTTTTTTTTTCAATCATAATAACAAGCTTTCGTTTTCAAATTTTAGAAATAATTTGATTTACGATTCGTTGGAACAAAAAGGTCGGCCCGGCCTGGTCAGTACTTAAGCCGGGCCGTGGAACTAAAAAGCCCCTTCGGATGAAACAAACATTATGAAGGGCTTTTTCAAGCTTTATTTTTTATAATGTAACATAGTATTATCCTTTTTCAATTGGGAGGAGAGATGGCTGAGTGGACTAAAGCGTCGGATTGCTAATCCGTTGTACGAGGTTTTCGTACCGAGGGTTCGAATCCCTCTCTTTCCGTTTTTGTTGATGGCTTGTTCTTTCGAATTTATCGCGAGCTCTTTTTATTTTTTATTTTACGATGTGTAATAGATAAAATCCTACTAAGAACATTTTAAACTCAAGCAAGGCAAACAAAAACCTTATTTTTTATTCTTCACGTCCAGGATTACGTCCTGGATCATTAGATAGGAATCCGAAGATAAAGAGAGAAACAAAGAATATCACTACCGTGTAAACAAATAGTTTGAGAGTAAGCATTACATAATCTCCAAGATTTTTTTTAGTAAAAAAGAGAATAGATTCTCCGTTTTTATACCGCATACCCTACTTTTTATTTTGACACCAAGAAATAGAAATGCAAAATGCAGTGGGGTGATCCAGATTTATCGCAGTTGTACAAGAATTAAAATATTTGAATTGAGGGTGTAAGACTTGTCTGATCTTATCAATTCTTAGAATTTTTTTTTCAATAAATCATGAATTTGTCTAGACAATATTAAAGATATCATCGAAAACTTACAGCAGCCTGCCAAACGAAGGCTAAGAGAAAAAAAAACAGGGGGATTACTGGCATAACATCTACGATTGGATTTAAAAAAGCGTATGCCTCAGGCAATTTGGCGACGAAAAAACTACTTGAATAAAGAGCAGAATTAAGACAGATACAGATCAAACTAAATATATTAAGCATAACAAAAATTTTGTTCTTGAGGATAATTGTATTTTATTTCTTTTGATTGAGTTATTAATAAATTGAGTTTTTTTATTATTATAAATATGTTATTATTCATAGAAGAGAAAAATGAATAAAAAGAAAATAAGATATACCAAAAAACTTTCTTTGATTTGAACTAACCCAATAAAAAAATACTTCAATTCTCAAATCAAAAGAGAATAGAATAAATCATACTTTCATACAATATCTTAATTGAATTATATGTAATGATCAATAAATTTAGTTTAATTCTATATCTATAAAAATTGTAGTAATCTATTTTATAGATAATAGATATTTAGACTGGAGTTGACGAACAACCAGTTCCAATATTAGTGTTTATTAGTGTCGACTAGAAATGGGGCGTGGCCAAGTGGTAAGGCAACGGGTTTTGGTCCCGCTATTCGGAGGTTCGAATCCTTCCGTCCCAGAGCATACTTGAACCATGATCATTTTATTAATTTATAATTTTATTAATTTATTAATATATAATAATTTTATAGAAATTTTATAGATAATAAAATATATATCTATAATAAAATATATATCTATATCATAAAAATATAGATCTATATCATAATAGAATATATCAAAATAAAGATTGTCTTTTCGAACAGCCTTTCCTTTATAGAGTATAATATTGGTATAGAATGTGATTTTCGTTTCTTTTTTATTAATATGCAATCTGAATCATATCTTTTTCACAAATTTAATTGAGTTCAAATAGCACGCATCGCATATTTAATTGAATTTATTTAATATTTGTTAAAAATTATGTAAATAATTTTACAATCTTAAATATGAAAAAATAACAACCCAAACCTTCATTACATCTACCTTTTTTTTAATCATCGATGGTTTAATCCAATATGAATTTATCTCTCTCTTATGTCTTATGATTAAATTGTAAAATCTTATGCAAATAACGATATCGGGTAGAAAATTATTCAATCAATTAAATCCTTTATAATGATTTCTTATGAGTTCTTGGGACTCGAAGAAGTTTTAAATTGTTTAATTTATCCTATCATGTTATTTGAAGATAGAGATTCAAAATAACTTGTTTATTCGTGTTTATTTATTCGTGTTATGTTAGTTATTATTATTTTAATAATTAATAAATTAAATAAAAAAAAATTATAAACAATCGGGTTAAGTTTAAATTGATTGAATTCTTGCTGAGACGTCCTCATAAATTATACATTCTTGATATATAAGAAAAAGGTATAGATTACTATGTAACAGCCGAACTGATGATTATTCATGATTCCATAATTGAATCAATTACATACTGGTTCCAAACCGAAGGAATGTTATGGTAAAACTTCGTTTAAAACGATGTGGTAGAAAGCAACGTGCGACTTGAAGGACATGATCAGCTGTGGATTCTTACATCCACCATTTTTTTATATTATATAGGAATGAAAGTGCTCTTGGCTCGACATCGTTTGTTCTGTTCCACTGGAACCTTCATTTTTGGGGTGTTGTGATGTAAATAGTACATGGTGGAGCTCGAGTAGAAAGTATTAATTAATTTCTTAAGGGCAAGAATCTAGGGTTAGTATCGATCAATAAATTGGAACAACTTCGTAAGTATATTTTCGATATGTAAATCTAAAGGATCCAATTCAAAAAGTAAAAAAAAAAAAGAAAATTTGTTGAAATTGTAAAAACCCTTTAGATCAAATCAAAAGTAAAGTGTATTACGTAGGAATCAACCATTCAGATGATTCTTTGATAGAAATAAATCATAAAAAAGGTATGTTGCTGCCATTTTGAAACGATTTAAAGATCACCGAAGTAATGTCTAAACCCAATGATTCAAGGCAAAGAGAAAGATCCTGGAACAAGGAAATACCGTTTTTTATTGTCTCGACTAGATCAGAATGAAGAATCAAAATAGATTATAAAGATTATAAAGTAGACAGATAAAAAGGGTTAGAGACTACTCAATAAATGAAATACCCAAAAGGTTTCTTTTGAGTTATTTGAGAGTTATTCAACTTGAGTTAGGAGGACTAATAATTTTTTTGATTTATTTATTTATTTTTCGGTTGGGGAAGAATAATAAAAAAAGTACTTAAATCAATAATTCAATAATATAATTAATTTGATGAGTTTATGGATATATTTGATATTATAATTCTATATATAGACATATAGACATAATTTTAATTTCTAATTTTCTCGAGCCGTATGAAGATAAAACTTCTTATACGTTTCTAGGGGGGGGTATTCTTCATCTATCCCAATGAGCCATTTATCGAATAGTTGCAATTGATGTTCGATCCCGCCGAGAGGGAAGAGATCTTCGTAAAGTGGGTTTTTATGATCCGATAAAGAATCAAATCTATTTAAATGTTCCTGCTATTCTATATTTCCTTGAAAAAGGGGCTCAACCTACAGGGACTGTTCATGATATTTCAAAAAAGGCGGGGGTTTTTACGGAACTTAACTTTAATCAATAAACAAAATTCAATTAATGAAATATAAAAAAAGAAGGTATAGATGATTTGTATATAGCTGTGTATAATATACCCTTTTTGTTTCTTTGCTATTTCCTTTTTTGTTCTAGTCATATCATACTTAATTTATTATTGTTACTATCGAATGTTGTCTTTTATAACGACAAAAATATATTTTTATTTTATTGATATAAATAAATAAAATAGAGAAAAAAAGATCAAGTTAATAAATAATAAATGATGTAGATGTAATTGGGTCTATAAATATAAAAAAATATAAAATTTTGGGATTACTGTCAATGGGGTGCTTTTCGGTAGAACTTTATGAACAAATAAAAAAACACAAAGGATTAAACTTGTTTATTTTACTTATCGAATAAACCTTTTTACCTTATATCTTACTTAATTTTACTAAATTCTGAAATTCTGAATTTATTCTGCCACCAATATTGTATACCATTGTATACAAATATTGTATATATTTGTATATATCATAGTAATGGTAATGTAATAGTGCCAATCCAACACAAGTCCTTAGTTTTTTTTGATTTATTTATTAATTTTAATTGATTGCAATTGGAATTGTTAGTTAGATTTATAATTTGTTTTCTCTTTTGTATTCTTTTCTCAACATTCATATTGACAACAGTGTATCAAATAAATATAATCCGATCGTGTATAAAAGGATCCATTTATACCTACGTTCCATAGATTTTATTTCATTCAAAGAATTGGTTCTTGGATTTTCTGTGATACAAGAAGCCTTTTTTTGATTAAAATTAAATATTAAAATCAATAAAAATCTATATATACTAAATATATACTAATTAATTTTAATTAATGGATAACATAAGAGACAAGGGTCGGTCTATAAGTATTTTACTTTATCTCTATTCCAAATTTCCCTATATTTCCCTGTTTTATTTTATCTGAGAATTTTTTGTATTTTCATCGGATCCATTTATTTTTATTGTCTTCAGAATATAGAAATCTTAAAATTTTTGCTATTTTAATGTTTTTATTGGTTTTGATTGCGTTGTGCAATTCAATCTATTTTTTTATGGGGATTACGATTGTATCTACACATTACTAATTATTTTATTTGGGTTGCTAACTCAACGGTAGAGTACTCGGCTTTTAAGTGCGACTAGCATCTTTTACACATTTGTATGAAGTAAAAAATTCGTCCATACCCTCGGTAGAGTTTGTAAGACCGCGACTGATCCTGAAAGGAATGAATGGAAAAAGCAGCATGTCGTATCAATGGATAATTCTGAGAATATTTAATTCTTACCGAATAGACAAAAAACCTTATTTGAATTGTTTGGAATTCTTGGCGTGTAATAATTTTAATTATTAATTTGGTCGAGTGAATAAATGGGTAGAGCCACACTACGGTTCGAATTATAGGGAAACAAAAAGTAACGAGCTTCTGTTCTTAATTTTTTGAATGATTGCCCGATCTAATTAGACGTTAAAACTATATTAGTGCTTAATGCGGGAAAGACTTTTCCCATGAGTGGATTATAAATTTCTTATGAATCCTAATTATTTGCTATTACCCATTATGGGGTAGAGATAAATGTGTAGAAGAAGGCAGTATATTGATAAAGATTTTTTTTTTCAAAATCAAAAGAGCGATTGGATTGAAAAAATAAAGGACTTCTAACCATCTTGTTACCTTAGAAAAAATTAGATGGAAAAATAGAGGCTAGAGAGTCCGTTGATGAGTCTTACTTGTTTCCGAGGTATCTAGTCTTTTCTTACTATAATACCTTGTTTTGACTGTATCGTACTATGTATCATTTGATAACCCAATAAATCACCTATTTCTTTTCTGGTTCAAATCTAATTAAAAATGGAAGAATTTCACGTATATTTAGAACTAGATAGATATCAGCAACATGACTTCCTATACCCACTTATCTTTCGGGAGTATATTTATGCACTTGCTCATGATCATGGTTTTAATCGATCCGTTTTGTTGGATAATGTAGGTTATGACAATAAATCTAGTTTACTAATTATAAAACGTTTAATTAGGCGAATGTATCAACAGAATCATTTGATTATTTCTGTTAATCATTATAACAAAAATCCATTTTTGGGGTACAACAAAAATTTATATTCTCAAATGATATCGGAGGGATTTGCAGTCATTGCGGAAATTCCGTTTTCCCTACGATTAGTCTCTTCCTTAGAATTAGAAATCGTAAAATCTTATAATTTACGATCAATTCATTCAATATTTCCTTTTTTAGAGGACAAATTCCCGCATTTAAATTATGTATCAGATGTACTAATACCCTACCCGACTCATCTGGAAATCTTGGTTCAAACACTTCATTATTGGATGAAAGATCCTTCTTCTTTGCATTTATTACGACTCTTTCTTCATGAGTATTATAGTTGGAATAATTGGAATAGTACCCCCAAAAAATCCATTTTTTCAAAAAGTAATCCACGATTATTCTTGCTCCTATATAACTCTTATGTATATGAATACGAATCCATCTTCCTTTTTCTTCTTAATCAATCTTCTCATTTACGATTAACCTCTTTTGGGATCTTTTTTGAGCGAATAAATTTCTATGAAAAAATAAAACATCCTGTAGAAGAAGTCTTTGCTAATGATTTTCCGGCTGCCATCTTATGGTTCTTCAAGGATCCTTTTATGCATTATGTTAGATATCAAGGAAAATCTATTTTGGCTTCAAAGGACACCCCTCTTCTGATGAATAAGTGGAAATATTATCTTGTCAATTTATGGCAATGTCATTCTTATGTGTGGTCTCAACCAGGAAAGATTTATATAAACCAATTATCCAAGCATTCCCTTGATTTTTTGGGTTATTTTTCAAGTATGCGACCAAACCTTTCAGTGGTACGAAGTCAAATGTTAGAAAATTCATTTATAATGGATAATGCTATGAAGAAGCTCGATACCTTAGTTCCAATTATTTCTTTGATTGGATCATTGGCTAAAGTTCAATTTTGTAACGCAGCAGGGCATCCTATTAGTAAGTCCACCTGGGCGGATTCGTCAGATTTTGATATT